CCCATAAGACTGAATACTATGATTCGCATTTCGAACAGGCATGAATACAGCATCGATAGGATAACAATTTCCGTCTTGAAAGGTATTTGGCGTTTTTATATTATATCCTCGACTCCTCTCGATTTGTAATCCAATAGACAAATCAATTGGTTCTGTTAGGCTAGCTATGTGCTGCGTATTATCAACGATTTCCACAGAAGGCGGCAAGAGGATGTCTTGAGCAGTTACATATCCCGGGCCTTTGACACAAATAAGCGCGTCACAAGTTCCATAAAGATTACTTCTCAATACAATATCTTTCAAATTCATTAAAATTTCATGTACCGATTCTTGAATACCCACTATGGTAGAATATTCGTGTGGAATTTTTTCAGATTTTGCGCGTGTAATACATGTTCCTTCTATTTCTCCAAGCAAAACTCTTCGCATCGCAATGCCTATTGTGTCGGCTTGACCTTTCATAAGTGGAGACAAAATAAAGCGCCCATAATAAAGACGCTTACTGTCTGCTCTTGATTCAACACACTTCCACTGTAGTGTCCGAGTAGATACTTTTACTTTCTCTCGAACCATAGTAATATTATTTGTCAGATCATTGAGTCATTTATTTCTCTTGAAATCTCTTCAATGTTTATTTCTACACCCGTCTTTTTTTAGGGGGTCTGCAACCATTGTGTGGCATAGGGGTTACATCCCGTACGAAATTTAAAAGGATACCGCTTCTACGAATAGCTCGTAATGCCGCATCTCTTCCGAGACCAGGACCCTTTATCATGACTTCTGCTCGTTGCATACCTTGATCCGCTACTGCTCGAATAGCATTTCCTGCTGCGGTTTGAGCAGCAAAAGGCGTACCTCTTCTTGTACCCCTGAATCCACAAGTACCGGCCGAGGACCAAGAAATTACCCGACCCCGGACATCTGTAACAGTCACAATGGTGTTGTTGAAACTTGCTTGAACATGAATAACGCCCTTTGGTATTCGACGTCCACTTTTACGTGAACCGATCCGTCCCGGCCTACGTGAACCACTTCGTGGTGGAGATTTTGCCATATTTGATCATTTCATAAATATAAGTCAGAGATATATGGATATATCCATTTCATGTCAAAACCGATCTTTTATGTTGATTTGTTCATCGGTTACTTTCTAAACTTTTCGAAAGATTATCCTTGTCTTTGTTTATGTCTCGGGTTGGAACAAATTACTATAATCCGTCCCCTCCTGCGGATCAGTCGACATTTTTCACAAATTTTACGAACTGAAGCCCTTATTTTCATAATTGTTATTCCTTAAATGAATTTCGAATCTACTTATTGGAAGTTGGAAGAAAATAAGTTTCTTGAAATTTTTGAACCGCGATTTGTATCCCCCTGAAAGGAATGTTGAAAAATCACCTAATCACTCAAATCCTTTTGTGTAGTCTATATATTATTATTATATCCTCCAGTTGAATCTGAATCATAACGACTTCCTTCAATTTTGCCTCTAGCCACCGGGAGTAGATGTAGAAAAACGGGTCGCATCCCTCCTGAAACATAATCTAGAATCTTACTTCGCTCTCTAAACTATCTAAAAGAACCCGGAGCATACCTTTGGTAAGTTATTCGGTAATTAAACCTCGAGGAATCCTCCCTTTTTTTTTCTCACAACATAAAAGTAAGCTCCAAATACAATTCGGATAGCAGAATAATTACCATATATAACACAAAATTTCTCCACCGATTCTTTCCAGTCGAGCCGCTCGGTCTGTCATTATACCCCGAGAAGTAGAGAGAATTACAATCCCCATCCCATCTAAAATTCTAGGAATTCGTCGATAGTTAAAATAGATTCGTAGACCGGGTCGACTGATTCGTTTTAAATTTAAAATGGGTCTATACGGCCCTTTCCTATTCCTTCGATGTCGTAGGGTTAAAACCAAAAACTCTTTTTTGTTTTTGTTTTCCACGAGTTTCCTTGCGTTTTCGATAAAACCCTCTCGCAAAAGGATTTTAACAACGTTTTCGGTGATGTTAGTAGATGCTATTCGAACCGTTCCCTTTCTATTCATGTCAGCATTTCGTATAGAAGTTATTATGTCAGCAATAGTGTCCTTGCCCATGATAAACTGAAAATTTTGTTGCTTCCAAATTTTGATATAATCAACATGTTCTTTTTTTTATGAAAATTATTAAAAGTATATGCGTGAGACATACTCTACTAAATTTTGATTTATCTATTTTATTTTCATACTATCACTATATCGCGGTCCCCTCTTATAATACTTCAGGTGCTAATGAAACTATTTTAGTAAAATTCAACTGTCTCAATTCCCGGGCGATCGCACCAAAAACTCGAGTTCCCTTTGGATTTCCTTCGTGATCAATGACAACTGCAGCATTGTCATCGTACCGTATTATCATACCGTTATCACGTCTGAGTTCTTTACAAGTACGTACAATTACAGCTCTGATCACTTCTGATCTTTCTAGAGGCGTATTGGGTACTGCTTCCTTGATCACAGCAACAATAACGTCACCAATATGAGCATATCTACGATTACTGGCTCCTATGATTCGAATACACATCAATTCTCGGGCACCGCTATTGTCTGCTACATTCAAATGGGTTTGAGGTTGAATCATATCGTTTTTTGAGTCCGTTTTTTTAATGTTTAATTTAAAGTAAAGCACTGAAAGGACGAAGTAAAAAAAAAAAGGGAAGACCCGCATTTTTTATACCCAAGATTTATTTCCTTTGTTTCGACATTCCTATCCCGAAATAATGAATTGAGTTCTTATAGGCATTTTGGACGCCGCTATTGAAATAGCCTTTCGAGCTATATTTTCAGCTACTCCACTCATTTCATAAAGTATTCTACCCGGTTTAACGACGGCTACCCAATATTCGGGGGATCCTTTACCGGACCCCATACGGGTTTCCGTGGGTCTTAGTGTAACGGGTTTGTCTGGAAAGATACGTACCCATATTTTTCCACCGCGCCGTACATTTCGTGTCATTGCGCGGCGCCCCGCTTCGATTTGTCTAGATGTGATCCAAGCGGGTTCAAGTGCTTGAAGAGCATATCTGCCGAAACAAATATGATTACCTCGATAAGATATCCCTTTCATTCTTCCTCTATGTTGTTTACGGAATCTTGTTCTTTTGGGGTTATAATTGATGGTTCTTTCTCAATGCCATCTCTACTACAGAACTGGACATGAGAGTTTCTTCTCATCCAGCTCCTCGCGAATGAAAGGACTAAAAACGATTTTATCAAGATATAGGGGAATTTAATGAATAATATACTGAAGCATAGGATTTTTTGAAAGTTCATCTAATTAATCTATTCTAAATTTGTATATCATGTTTAGATATAGAATTGAAACATTTATGTTCTATTTATAGATAATCTCAATGTCTTTTTTTTTTTATCGTTATAACAAATCTTTATTTTGTTTTGCCCTTTACCATATCGGATCGAGCAAAATGAATCAATCCAATAAAATCAAAAAATAAACCTTTCGCGGGCGAATATTTACTCTTTCAATATCTATTTCAGTTGTAGGGTTAGTTCATGACCTCTACGAATAAAAGAATAGTTTAGTTCCTGGGTTCGTTTCGCCATCCCACCCAATAAATCATTAAGATTCATTTCCAATAGAATCTTCTTTTTCTTTATTCACGGGTTCCGTCGTTCCCATTGCTTCTCGATTAATGGTTAGGTCTGAATTCTCCAACGGAGCCCTTAATGAAATTTTTTCTTAAGTCAATTTTCTCAGTTTTTATTGGCTCGGGGCTCTTGATTTTTTTTGTTCTATGAGCGGATTCATCTAGTTAGGGATGAATCATTATTGATGCTATATTACACTGTTTTTTATGAGATGACTTACAGACCTTACATATTGGAATCTTATATCATTGATATTTTCTTTCTCTCTTTCTCTCATCCTTCCATTTATCCGCATGCTTTTCGATTTTCTTTCACAACTTCGAACTTCACAACCTACAATCAGATTGGGTTTTTATGTTATGCAAATTTCAGTTGCTACAACGATATGACCACTATATTATATCTTGACTGGTTCTTTGGATTCAGATAATACGAAGCAATGAGTTGGTTATTAGTGCTATAGTTATTAGTTCATACTACAGGACGGTCCATTTTTTGGAATCCTAGCCCTAAAAAAAACCAACGAGTCGCACACTAAGCATAGCAATTATATAAAAAAAAAAAAATCAATCGAATTTTTATTCAACCCTATAGAATTGCGGAATTTCTCATTTTTGTTTTGATTGAAGATAAAAAGAGCTCGTTCTTTGTTTGGTTTATTTCCATTAATGGGGGGGCTCTAAAGACCCGTAAACTCTTATTTTTTTTCGTCTACAAATATCCAAATTTTGATTCCCAATACCCCGTAGATAGTTCGAACCGTATAGGAACAATAATCAATTTTAGCTCCAATGGTTTGTAGAGGAACTCTACCTTCTCTGATCCATTCGGCGCGCGCAATTTCTTTTCCGTCAAGACGCCCTGCAATTTGTACTTGAATTCCTTTTGTATCGGCCTGTTCCGTTAATTCAATAGCTTTTTTCATTGCTTTTCGAAAAGAAACTCTATTTTTTAATTGTCCGGCTATAAATTCGGCAAGAATATTGGGGTGTCCATAAGGATTTGTAATTCGTGTAATAGCAATGTTTATTTTTCGATTCACACAATTAAGTTCTTTTTGTACATTCATCTGTAATTCTTCAATTCTTCGCGGTCTATTTTCTAGTAATAATTTTGGGAACCCTATATAGATTATAACTTGAATTAGATCAATTCTTTTTTGAATCTCTATCCGTGCAATTCCCTCAACACCGGAAGATATTCTGATATTTTTTTTTATATAATTCTTAATAAAGTTTCGTATTTTTTGATCTTCTTGTAGACCCTCGCAATAGTTTTTTGGTTTTGCAAACCAAAGAGAATGATGACTTTGTGTTGTACCAAGCCGGAAACCTAGTGGATTTA